CTTTTGACCCAATTTTTTTTTTCTCTTTATCATTCAGGAAAGACAAGAAAATTTCAGGATAGCAAACATTCTCTAGAATTTCTCTTAGATTCGAACCCATAGCTGATGATAGAACTAGAATAGATATTTTCTGTTTCCTACTCACACGAGCCCATATCCTTGCTTTTCGATCAATCTCTAATTCTAATCTTCCTCCCCAATCTGATATTATGGTCCCGGTATAGACCGAAATTCCGTTATGGTCCAATTCTGACCGGTAATAGATACCGGGACTTTGCAATATTTGATTGATCACAATTCTGTATATTCCATTTACTATAGAAGTTCCCAGGGAATTCATTAAAGGAATGTTTCCAATAAAAAGAGTTTGTTCTTGCATATCCCTACTGCTTTTCCAAATTAATCCCGCGTATACATATAATTCAGAAGAATATGTGAGTGATTCATATACAGCATCTCTTTCTTTTATCAAAGGTTCTACCAATTGATATGTTTCCACAAATAATTGAAATTCAATTTCTTGATCTGTATCTTCAATTTTTGGAAACTTATAAAGTTCTTCTGTTAAGCCCTGATCAATGAATCTACAAAATCCTTCAAACTGTATCTGATTAAACCCAGGTATTGTAGACATTCCCTCATTTCCATCCCCGAGCATTTTGAATTTCCCTTTTCTCAAAAAATTCCATTATTGACCCATTCTTCATCAAATCATATGGATTGATTTAGCAATGATGGAATTTCTATTTTGTTTACTGAATCACATGAAATTTGACTCACCCCGTATATGGAATGTATGAAATGCATATGAACGGAGGAATAAAGACAATTTTATATTCAAATTGGAATTTGTAACAGATACAAAATCGAAAGGAATTAATAAATGCCACTTGGGCTTATGGAGTTTTGGATAGAATATCAAAAAAAAAGTGATTCCATTTCTACCATTATTATGATATTACATAGTCTAATCCGATTGGGTACCAGAAAAAGAAATGGATTCGGATTTAATCTGTTCGATGATATAAAGACATTATAATCATCAAAAATATAGAGTTGATATTTTTTTAGCACTTAACTTTTTCGTGGATTCTATTGTTCAACAAATGATTCACATAAAAGAGAGATACTTTTATTTTACCTTTTTTTAGTAGAAATACGATTGAAGGGCGTAACATAGTAATAAAGTTTGTATTTATTAACCATGTGTAGATAGCTATCTATGTTTCCTCCTTTATTGAAGTTCTATTCGGGACAGCGCGTGCTATGCTATATCAAAATTTCCATTTTCTATTCCATCTATTGAATGAAAAATTGAAGAACTACAATTTACTGATAATTCTCTATAGGCATCATATATAGATATGATATCCAATTAGATATTTGTATAACAATTTATGTTCTGGGGTTTACATATACTTCTATTTGCTGTTATAATGGAAATTGGAAAGGATTTTTTTTATAGAAAAGAATCAATACTGATTAGTTATGTATCAATTTTGATTTTCTTATATAATTAGGATTAAGAAAAGACAATTTTGGATTCAAATCCAAGAATCGTTCATGAATTTACAGTCCCATTTAATAGTTAATGGTTCCAATTTGTCCTAAATTTTGGCTTTTGTGACTGAAAAATCACATCAATATAAAAAAGAGAGGGAAAATTTTTAGATATTTAGTTTTTGAGATACTATACATACAACCGAAGGATTTTTTTCTTTTCGGGCAGGGGTTAAATTTAAGAAAACGGGATTCAAGATGCAAGTCCAATAAAAAAAGAAGTTTAGGAATTCCCCACTCGACGCAAACAAAGGGAGACTTTTTTCATCTATTTTGTAGGGTATCATACATTTTGGCGGCATGGCCGAGCGGTAAGGCGGGGGACTGCAAATCCTTTTTCCCCAGTTCAAATCCGGGTGTCGCCTGATCAAGAAAAAACTCGAAATCTCTTATTTCGTTTTGCTGATATAACTCGCTGCTTTTTCCCCAGCAGAAGCAAACAAAGTAAAAGGACTCTTGAGACTTGCTTGCTTGGTTCTAAACATCTGGAAGTTTGACTCTCGAAAGCTAAAGTGCTCTAAATCCTTGCCTCTAGGATTCAAGGACAGATTATAGTGGTGGAAGGGCTCTCATATAAAGATTTATTGATTCCCTTCCACTACTAATGTAGTGTTTAATTATCGGGTCCTGAATTAGATTGGATAGCCCGACGGAAAATCGAATTAGTGGTTGTGGAAAGGGCTGAAGATACTTTCTATACAGACTCAGGAGAGTCTCTAAGTCCATCGGTATCCAATAACAATTCGATGGAAAATTGGCTTTATAAAATGGAAATGAAAAAAAAATTCTTTCTTTTCAACAACCCCTAGTCAAAAATGGAATAGGTGGTCCTCCGATTGTTTCACAGAGACAATCCTTAGACAGTAAGAATTAGATCAAATGGGAAATAAAAGGATGTGATAGATAACGATCTATCTTGACATTCTATTTTTCATATTTTTATACCTTGTCTAAAGATAAAGACAAGAAAAGATAGAATAGGTCTTATTATTCCTACATCTTAGGAAGATTCCCCTGATACTTCTAAATGGGTCACTGCGTATTTTGCTTGTGTTTAACGTTTTCCGATTCTACTAGAAAAAGAATATCCTATAATAATTTGAAGAATTTGTTATAAGCAGATTTATTAGAGCCTTTGATCAATGGTGTTGGGTCAGAATCCCTTTTTGACTCTACGCCAGTGATTCCACTATTATTATTGAACAATAATGGAATAATTCCTTCATAGAGATAGGGGACATAATTTACATGGATATAGTAAGTCTTGCTTGGGCTGCTTTAATGGTAGTCTTTACATTTTCTCTTTCACTCGTAGTATGGGGAAGAAGTGGACTCTAGAGGTACTACTAATTGAGGCGAGGAATCAAACTGTATCGATTGTTTTATAGATCGTTTTGCAAAGCCTTTTTACTTTTGATTTTTATTTGTTTTTCTTTCCCTTTTTATTAAGAGAAAAACGTTCGGTTATTATATTAAGTGGATACGTACCTTCTATGGGAAACAACATATACATAGTGGTTGTCCAAGGAGAGACTACGCATAATAAGATCTTACCTTGGCAAGTCACATATTGCGCACTTACTTTACCACTTGTTTTTTATTTTAGAAATCTTATTTATGCTATACTTAGGCTTTATTGACTCATTTCATATCATGGTTCAAGAGTTTAAATAAAATGGTGGGTTTTATTATTCCTTTTCGAAATCCGAAGAAATTTCCAGAGAACTTCTTGAATCATCTGTTAACTGCTCAATCAATTACTTCTTCGGAATGCTAAAAGAAAATTAATCGATTTTCCTTTTTTAATATACTATATTCCATACCCCTTCGCCCATGGATTTGATTCTTTCGATGGATACAGGGATTCGTATTGAAAATAATTCAAAATCTAGGAATTCGAAGCGTACTATTAAGAATTGCCTTTCGATTGTTTTAGATTGATTGGAATCAAGACAAATTAAATAGAATTGGAATGCTATGTACATTACATATATCAATACATATATCAAAAAGATACATATTGTAGATTAATCTATATTAAGATTCTATTTTTTTTTTTTTATTTTATACAGTTTGTTACATTCCAATAAATTACAAATAATAGCTAGTATGGTAGAAAGAAATATATGAATCTTTCTACCATACTATCGGATCTCATAGAATACTATACCGCTAATTCGAGTCCGCTCATTTCATTTAAGACGCGAGATGAAAATCCTTTTGATTTCTTCTATTTCTTCAATCATTGACTAAGAAAAGAAGTCAAGTTTGATTCAAATTAATCACTTTGACTGACTGTTTTTACGTATATTATAAGTAAAAAAGCAGTAGGAACTAGAATGAAGAGTGCAGTAGCAATAAATGCGAGAATATTCACTTCCATAATCTCATTTTTTTTTTTTTTTATTTGGCAATAACTCGGGATTTAATCCCATAGAGATGATAAATCTTTCGCCTGTAAATTCAATGGGATGAATTACACCTTGATGATATTGAATCGGATCAATATCATGAATAACAATATCGGAGCTATCAAATCAACTCATCGTCGAGAATTGAATAGTATAACATAGGAAGATCTTTTATCCATACCGAATCCAAAATTGGATTCCTGATCCAACCCCTTTACTTTACTTTACTTTTCTTTTTTTTTTTTATTTATCCTTCTTTTTCATTCTTCATTCTTGTTTTTTCTATAAACTACCGCCTTCCTTGTACAATCATCTGATGACGTATCATTTGACCGCTCTTACATTTCCATTGGTTACAAACCCAAACAAAAAATAGAAGGAGTTAAGTACTCTTTTTTAATGATTTTATTTTTGTGGAAAAAAAAAAAAAGAAATAAGTATGATAAAAAGAAACCGAGTCTTAAGGTATAAAAAAATCGAATATTCCATCACACTATTTTCGAGTTTGTTCTTTTTTCGATAGTACCCTTAAATAAAAAAAAAATTATTCATCCCCTCTCTCTAAGGAGAGGTTGGATCTTTCTTTGATCTTTATTTTATTAATATAGATCCTCTTTCTTTGGATTAAAAACGAAACGGGACGCATATATTCAAATAAAAGTTCAAAGTATTCTATCAAAGCAATTATGTGAAATTCATTTTGTATCGTACATCTATTTGTGCATGGGTTCCCGGTAAATATATAGTACCCTATTCTATTACACGGATCAGGAGCAATTGAAAAAGCCAGACCCAGTACGGTATCGATATCTCTTGGAATCCTAAACTAAATAGGATACTACCAATAATCGTAGCAATCCACATATGTCCCTATCCCATTAATCAATACTGATTGATGGAATGGAAATTCTTCTATTTCTTTGATGAGAAAGAGAAATGCGAAACGAAAAAACAAAAAAAAAGAAAAATAAGAGAAATCCAATCCCTGTTGGGAATGAAATTCGACTATTTTATTTGTATCTCTTTTCACATCCAAATGGAGAGATGAATTAATGTATTTTTTGTTGGATTTGATTCCGTCGGGACTGACGGGGCTCGAACCCGCAGCTTCCGCCTTGACAGGGCGGTGCTCTAACCAATTGAACTACAATCCCCAGGAAATAAAGTGTAGAGTATACATACTCTTATGATTGCATTTAAACCATTTCTTTTTCGATTCGAATCGAATCGCCGTGGTGCAAGGGTAACAGAGGCTTGAGTGCTATATTGATATCTCCATGGATGGGCACTTTCTTTAGTGAGAGCGACAAAGATTACTAGTAATCCTTTTATTATTGCCAAATCGGGTAATAATCAATCTTTAAATGAAAAAAAAATTTCTTTTACTTACACTTTATACTTATATTATGAAATTCTATTTTTAGCAAAAAAAATAAGAATTTGTGCGAACAAATAAAATAAATAGAACAGAGCAAATAAAGCGGTAGGGATATATCAGAAAATTGTACTTTTTTCTATTCTTTCGTTTCGTAGCCGGAATTCTTTATGAAGAACAAATGGGCTATATCATTTCATGGTGGATCAGCGAATTCTTGGGCCGAGCTGGATTTGAACCAGCGTAGACATATTGCCAACGAATTTACAGTCCGTCCCCATTAACCGCTCGGGCATCGACCCAGGAAGAATCAATTCTAGGCTTATTGATAATCCACGATCAACTTCCTTTCGTAGTACCCTACCCCCAGGGGAAGTCGAATCCCCGCTGCCTCCTTGAAAGAGAGATGTCCTGAACCACTAGACGATGGGGGCATACTTGCCCGACCGCCATCATACTATATTATGCTCATGGTATAGTATGAACAGTTTTTTGAAATTGTCAATATAATGGAATGGTCTGACTAGACCCGAAAGATCTTTCTGTCTTTCAAAATTCCATAAATTTTTGAATTCGTCATTTATATTCCTAAATCATTCATTCGAATCACCATTCTATAAATAAATCGATTTTGAATTCTATAAAATAGAATGAATATTTTATGGATTCATTATTCAATTTAAATATTAATTAAAACTGAAAATAAGAAAAAAAATAAGAATTTTTGAATGAAATGAAAATAAATAAAATAAAAAGAAATAGAATTAATACGAAGTAAGGATCCTTTCAGGAAGTGATTAGTCTGCCCGGAAAAGAAAAGGGGGTTAAACTCCAGTTCTTCCACTTTCATTCATTGATTCACTCCTTCTTCAGATGAGATAGAAGTATCTCTATCTCACAACAAGCTAGGAAATTAACAAACGACCCATTTTGAAATCTGGGGAGGGGGATCAAGATCAAGAAGTTATCGAAATTTTTTCTTTAAGAATTTGTTTGATTCAGGGAACAAATTCAATTTCTTCCTCATATGATTCGATAAAATATTTTGAATCTATGTCGAATTGGTAGATAATCTCAATCAAATGAATTTCGTTTTAATGGGAGTCAATTTATTAATTAATTAGGGTCAGCCTTGAAACACAATTCATTGTATTGATATTTCTCAAATCTAATTTTGACCCTATACTATCTAGGTAGGTAAAATTTTTCGTTACTGAATGAACCACACTAGCCATTCAGAGTCTACTGCATAGATTTCTATAAATAGAATCGATAGATAGAAATATCTATATAATATATATAGATAGATCTTATATGAATAGTAGGAACTGATTCAGGAATTGAATCAAATGGGCCCTTTTAACTCAGTGGTAGAGTAACGCCATGGTAAGGCGTAAGTCATCGGTTCAAATCCGATAAGGGGCTTTTTTTTGTAATAAAACTCCATCCCTATTATTCATATATGAATGGAAAATAGATATATTTTTGATATTTGTAATAAAAAAAGGAACTAACTCTATCATTTTTATTATGATAAGTTCTCATTATCGATAAGATATCATTATCATGAGTTATAGTAATTATAGTTAGAAAATAAAGTGGAACACTTGTTTATATTTATTATAATGAATAATCATAAGCCGTCTCTTGAATTGCCAAATATTCCTATTTTCCATTATTCCAATCAAATCTATTCGAAAAATTAGAAATCAACAAAAAAAAAAGTAAGTAGACCTAGCCCATTGAATCATGACTATATCCACTATTCTGATATTCAAATTCGATAGAGAAAAAATTGTAAGATTGGATCTTTTTTTATTTCCTATTTATTTGGACTCCGCAAGAATCTGTCGATATTTCCGATTCCATTTTCTTGTTCCTAGGATATTGAAGAGGAATAAATTGATATTTCGTTCCTTCACAGAGAAAGGTTTTTTCAAAGTCACAACACAAGATCCATTTCTATAGATAAGATATATCTATCAGATCATATCTTCATGTACCAAATCCAAATATTTGGATGTCGATACATACGATATCTTTTTTCCGACAATGGGACGGTGAAGAATGGATGTGAGAAAGATACGTTCATTTTGAGTCTCCTTTTTTTTTTAATTGTATTTTTTTTACAAAAATAGGAAATTCACTTCTCAT